CATCATAGTATTTTTGAACTTGCCCGAAAGGAAGGGTGGTAATTGGATCATTTGCCAATCCGGGTCTTATAGATCCTATATTTTCTCAAAGTAAATTCCATTATAGAGCCGTATGCACTGCACAAAAGATGCCTGTACGGTTGTTCAATTTATCTTTTTTTTTTATTCTTTTGTTTTCACACTCATTATGCAAGATAGAGGAACCATTGATTTATCATCAGGGTAATGATCCATCAACCCGCTAGCTCTTTTTATGAGGCACAAACGGGAGAATTTATCCTGGAAGCGGAAGAACTACTGAAACTGCGCGAAACCATCACAAGGGTTTATGTACAAAGAACGGGCAAACCCTTATGGATTGTATCCGAAGATATGGAAAGGGATGTTTTTATGTCAGCAACAGAAGCCCAAGCTCATGGAATTGTTGATCTTGTAGCGGTTGGTTGAATGAAAATAGCAAAGATTTCGCGTCAATCTTTGATTTTTTTTTAGATTTTTACCGCGTTTAATAATCTATATTTAAAAAATTTAATAATCTATATTAATAATTAATAGTAGTAGAATTAATAATTAATAGTAGTAGAATACAAACAGAAGCAATTGATAATAATCCGGTTAGGATCGATCTAAACCAGCCTAGTATGTATATGATTCAGCATGCCAACGATTAAACAACTTATTAGAAACACAAGACAGCCAATAAGAAATATCACAAAATCCCCCGCTCTTCGGGGATGTCCTCAGCGCCGAGGAACATGTACTAGGGTGTATGTGTGACGCGTTCAAATCATGAGCTGGTACACAAGACAAGAAAGGAAAGCTCTTTTCCAGTATCAATGATCAGTACCAGTGAATAGGATAGAATGGAAGAATTCCACTCACTATCCTAAAAAAAATACCTTATATCCCTGTGTATGCAATTTATGGTTTCCATTGGTGCAAATCCAATCACCTGAATTTAATTTAAGATGAAAAGCAATTCCCCATTGGTAAAAAAGGGTTATCCATTAAGCGGGGGAAATAAGCAGAAAAATGATGTTCCCACTTTTGCAAGAGCGGACTCACAGGGTTAGCTACCTAGCTAAATTTCATAATTAAATACCGTTACTGTATAGGTGGATCTCGTTGTGAAAGACCTATTACTAAATAATTAATGGGTAGAGCCAAAGGGTGTGAACTGTACAAGTTACCAATAAATATTGATTTAAGGAAGGGGCTCCGGTGTATAGAGAGGACCTCACCGTTTAAGAAGTAACCATAGAAACGACGGAACTACTATTATTTTATCCATTCATAATTTACTATTTTTTTTAGGCATTTCGCCGCTAAATAAAAAATAGTGGTCGGGAAGGTTATAGTAGCAAAAGCCATTGGAATTTTTATTTTATACATTGGAAGAATCCGTTTTGTTATCAATCGATCAGTAAAGAGGAAAAGAATAATTGAAAGAACAGAAATAAACAATCAATTAGTTATTCATCAAAGTTTTATTTATTCAATGACCAGAATTAGACGAGGATATGTAGCTCGTAAACGTAGAACAAAAATTCGTTTATTTGCATCAAGCTTTCGGGGGGCTCATTCAAGACTGACTCGAACTATTACTCAACAGAAAATAAGAGCTTTGGTTTCTGCTCATCGGGATAGAGATAGGCAAAAGAGAGATTTTCGTCGTTTGTGGATTACTCGGATAAATGCAGTAATTCGTGAGAGTAGGGTATCCTATAGTTATAGTAGATTAATACATGATCTGTATAAGAGGAAATTACTTCTTAATCGTAAAATACTTGCACAAATAGCTATATTAAATAGGAATTGTCTTTATATGATTTCCAATGAGATCATAAAATAAAAGAAAGGGATTGTAAGGAATCCACCAAAAACATTTAAATGACGTTCCCCGGAGACTAAACTCCGGGAAGGTATAGTCAAAATTAGTATGATAAAAAATTGATAAAAAGTCATAAAAATGAGACTGAGCGAACAAAAAAAAAGATTTATTCTTCCCCAACTCTGTGAATCTTTTTTCTTACGACACTGAAATCTAGATTCTTGTATTTTTCTAACAAAACAGCCATCCGCGTTCGAATTCGGATTGGAATTTGGATTCGATTGAAGAGTAAGTCTATTTATTTCTGGTTCGAAAACTAGTAGTTCTGGCGGTCGACTCGGTTCTTTCAAACTTTTTCTCGTTATTAAGAAAAGGTAACAAAGATAAAATACGAGCTTGTTTTATAGCGATAGTAATTAATCGTTGTTGTTTCAAGGTTAATCTATTCACTCGTCTAGATAATATCTTTCCTTGTTCACTAATAAACCGACTAATTAAACTCATATTTCTATAATCAATTCGATCCCCCGATTGGATCGGGGGCAAACGCCTACGAAAAGATCGTTTGGATTTAAGAAAAGGTCGCTTGGATTTATCCATGGTTTGTTTATTCCTTATCCCTGAAAATCCTATTTCTATTCCAGTCGGATCAAAAATGAATTAGAATTA